AAACTCACATTTTGTAGCTGCTGCGCAGCTTCTTATTTACGTGGGGGCCATAAATGTTTTAATAATTTTTGCTGTTATGTTCATGAATGGTTCCGAATATTACAAAGATTTTCATCTTTGGACCGTTGGGGATGGGGTTACATCGGTGGTTTGTACAAGTATTTTTGTTTCACTAATTACTACTATTCTAGAGACGTCATGGTATGGGATTATTTGGACTACAAAATCAAACCAGATTATAGAACAAGATTTTTTAAGTAATAGTCAACAAATTGGGATTCATTTATCAACAGATTTTTTTATTCCATTTGAATTCATTTCAATAATTCTTTTAGTTGCGTTAATAGGTGCAATTGCTGTAGCTCGTCAATAAAAAATATTTCGAACTGGGAATAAAAATAAACCTTTGTTCCAGGTTATCAAAGTAATTTCCTTTCCGTTTTTTTATTCATATATATATATATAAAACAGAAACCCGTTAGTTCGATCTATTACCAAATATATTATTTGGTTCTGTATTTGTTCTATTCTAGTCAATCAAATAGGTTGAATTTTTGTTTATATTGAAATGAATCAAGATTGATAAGGAGTTTTTTAATGATACTCGAACATGTACTTGTTTTGAGTGCCTATTTATTTTCTGTTGGTCTTTATGGATTGATTACGAGTCGAAATATGGTTAGGGCCCTTATGTGTCTTGAACTTATTTTGAACGCAGTTAATATAAACTTTGTAACATTTTCTGATTTTTTTGATAGTCGTCAAGTAAAAGGATCCATTTTCTCCATTTTTGTTATAGCTATTGCAGCCGCTGAAGCGGCTATTGGGCTGGCTATTGTTTCATCAATTTATCGTAATAGAAAATCAACTCGTATCAATCAATCTAATTTGTTGAATAAGTAGTATTAATCATATAAATTCTAATAGTATATTTAGAAAGATAAATAAATTCAAATAAGCATGTCTGCTACGTGAGCTTTAATCATGTTTACACAAACATAAGAAATCAAAGTATTTTAGCCCTCTCTCATGAGCCACTACAGAAGTAGATTAAAATTTTTCTGATAACTCATTGATTCGTCTAGTATCTAAATATACCATTCATTTCTAAGTTTACTATATCGAAAATTTATGACATTCCAAAATGTATAGATCCAATGTCACATTCAGTAAAGATTTATGATACATGTATAGGGTGCACTCAATGTGTCCGAGCCTGTCCCACCGACGTATTAGAAATGATACCCTGGGATGGATGTAAAGCTAAACAAATTGCTTCTGCTCCAAGAACAGAAGATTGTGTTGGTTGTAAGAGATGTGAATCCGCCTGTCCAACCGATTTCTTGAGTGTTCGGGTTTCTTTATGGCATGAAACAACTCGTAGTATGGGTCTAGCTTATTGATATGTTCCATAAAATTCTACTTGAATCCATTTGATTTTTTTATTGACCGTGCTCGAAAAATATATGTTATTTTGAGCACGGGTTTTTCTGGTCCAAGTGTATCTTGTCTTTACTACGAATTTTTTTCCTTGGTTAACAATAATTGTAGTTTTGCCAATATTAGCAGGCTCCGTCATTTTCTTTCTTCCCCATAGAGGAAATAGAGTCATCAGGTGGTATACTATATGTATATGTATTTTAGAACTTCTTCTAACGACTTATGCATTCTGTTATCAGTTTCAATTTGATGATCCATTAATCCAACTAGTCGAGGACTATAAATGGATCAATTTTTTTGATTTCCATTGGAGATTAGGAATAGATGGACTTTCTATAGGACCCATTCTACTAACGGGATTCATTACCACTGTAGCTACTTTAGCAGCTTGGCCGGTTACTCGAGATTCTCGCTTATTCCATTTCCTTATGTTAGCAATGTACAGCGGGCAAATAGGATTATTTTCTTCTCGGGACCTTTTGCTTTTTTTCATCATGTGGGAGTTAGAATTAATTCCGGTTTATATACTTTTAGCCATGTGGGGGGGAAAGAAACGTCTTTACTCGGCTACAAAATTTATTTTATATACGGCGGGAGGTTCCGTTTTTCTCTTAATGGGAGTTCTGGGTGTCGGTTTATATGGTTCTGCTGAACCGACTTTAAATTTTGCAACATTAGTTAATCAGTCGTATCCTGCGGCTTTGGAAATAATATTCTATATTGGGTTTTTTATTGCTTTTGCTGTCAAATCGCCGATTATACCCCTACATACATGGTTACCAGATACCCATGGAGAAGCACATTACAGTACTTGTATGCTTTTAGCCGGAATCTTATTAAAAATGGGAGCGTATGGATTGATTCGGATTAATATGGAATTATTATCCCACGCCCATTCTATATTTTCTCCGTGGTTAGTGATAGTAGGCACAATACAAATAATCTATGCAGCCTTAACATCTCTTGGCCAACGTAATTTAAAAAAAAGAATAGCCTATTCCTCTGTATCTCATATGGGTTTCATACTTATCGGAATTGGTTCTATAACCGATACGGGACT